TGCATAATATAGGTTATACTTGGTCTTTTCTGAAATTTCAATATAAGGATTCCTCTACCAACGCAAGGCAATTCACTCCATTCGTTAGAACAGCTTCCATCGAGTCTCTGCACCTATCCTTTTTATTTGCGCTTTCTGACTTTAGTTGTTTTATGAAAACGAGATTTGGCTCAGGATTGCCCCTTTTTATTAATTCCTGGGTTTCTCTGAATTTGAAAGTTATCACTTAGTAAGTTTCCATACCAAGGCTCAATCTAATTAAGTCCGTAGCGTCTACCGATTTCGCCATATCCCCCTTCGTGAGATTGAAATATCATTTTTTATGTATACCGGAATCGTTATCTAACGATTTCTGTCTCGAAAAAGTGTTTTCCCCCTTGTTTTTGATTTATTGTCTATCTTTCTTCTATAGGAAGGTCATATTGGGTTCAATCAAAAATGATTTTATCAGTTCTGTATACGCAATTCAAGATAGGTGGATACATAGCTATATAGTCTACCTTCCACTCATTTTTCTATGAAATTTCGAATACTTGAACGGTCGATTTTTTGATTCCAATTAAATACAATTTACAAATGAATATAAAATGAATAAAAAAAATAGAAATTATATATCGCTAGATTCTTTGTTATGTTCTATAATATTTAACAGTTATTTAAAATTCTAGACTAGATTCCATTTGTTAATATATTCATATTAATTATCAAATTCTCAATCGTGAATATAAGAATTCAAATAGTATATCAAATAGTATAATAAAAGACTCTAAGAATTTATTGAATTCCTATGCATGTCGAATTTTTCATATGGGCGCCTGCTTAGCTCAGAGGTTAGAGCATTGCATTTGTAATGCGATGGTCATCGGTTCGATTCCGATAGTTGGCTTTCTCTATTTATTTTATTCGATGGTTTACATGATTGATAATGCCCTTTTGAACTCAAAGAATATTGAAAAAAATGTCTTCCCATTTTGCTAAAAATCAATGATTTTTTTATCCTCAAACTATGTCACAAAAAGAATTCCTTCTGTATAGAATATATATATATAGACTAAAAAAATATAGATATTTAGCCAATTCATCTCATTATTCTTTAATATAAAATAGAACTAGAATTTTATTTAATAGAATTAGAATAATAAATAGAATAAGACTTCCGTAAATTTCACTTTATTTAGAACTTAGTTCAGTTTTAGTTTATTCTGTAGAATTCAATTTCATTAATATTAATTAAGAATTAATAATGAAATTGAAATAAAAAAAGGAGTCTTTATGTCGCGTTACCGAGGCCCTCGTTTCAAAAAAATACGCCGCCTGGGAACTTTACCCGGGCTAAGTACTAAAAGTGTCCACGATCTTTCCGAGAAAAAGCAACCCCCCCCCTGGAAAAAATCCCTATATTGTACTCGCCTACAAGAAAAACAAAAATTGCGTTTTCATTATGGTCTTACAGAACGACAATTACTTAAATACGTTCGTATCGCCGGAAAGGCAAAAGGGGAAACGGGTCAGGTTTTACTACAATTACTTGAAATGCGCTTGGATAACATCCTTTTTCGGTTGGGTATGGCTCCGACTCTTCCAGGAGCTCGCCAATTAGTTAACCATAAACATATTTTAGTCAATGGTCGTATAGTAAATATACCAAGTTATCGCTGCAAACCCCGAGATACTATTGAAGCGAGGGATGACCAAAAATCTAGAGCTCTGATTCAAAAAAATCTTGCAGCGAGGAAAAAAGATCTTCGCGCGAAAGCTAAAAAATACTTTCATAAAAATATGAGGATACAAAAAAGGATAGAGAAAGAGATAAAGATAGATAAAAAGAGAAAGGAAGTGCCAGGCCATTTGACTATTCAACCATTACAATATAAGGGATTAGTCAAAAGAATAATAGATCGTGAATCGGTCGGTTTGACTATAAATGAATTGCTAGTCGTAGAATATTATTCTCGTCAGATTTAACCCTAAAAAAACTCAATACTAATAAGAAATTGAGACAATGGAATTGGTCTTTCCTTGTTCTCGAATCCTATATCTTTATTTTCAATCATAGGGATTCAGACAATTTTGCTCGCTTTCTGCGAAATAAATTAACCTAGGGTTAAGAGGTTTGATCCAGATTTTCATTCCATTTATAGACTGAGAGGGAGATTTACATTACTTATTACCAGTATTTTCTATACCACAGCCATTAGGAATGGAGAACCCATATAAAAATAAAAGATAAGGGCTAACCGTTGGAATAGTGGTATCCATCCCTATTTGATCTATTCTAGTTAGTAAGATCGTCGAATTAGGCGAAGGTACGGAAAGAGAGGGATTCGAACCCTCGGTAAGCAAAAGCCTACATAGCAGTTCCAATGCTACGCCTTCAACCACTCGGCCATCTCTCCTTCATAATGATTATGGCCCAAAAAACGAAACCGAGTGAATAGTGATAGATTAGTGGGGAGGTCTAGGTACAATCTAACTATAAAGAAAGCGATAAAAATCAAGAATTTTTCATCTATAGTACTTTCCTTCTAGGCTGGGAGGATAAAGAGACATTTTTTTTTACAAAAACCGTTAAAAAAATTCTATTCATGGTTGCAAAAATAATGTTCTCTTCTTTATTCTTCTCATTTTCTCATTCTATTTTTATACTCTACCGGATTAAATCAAAAAATTAGAAAATTGAATGAATCGACTGAGCAAGGGGTCTCTATTTTGTAGACTATGGTTAATGGATCTCTTTAGACCATGGTTCTATTTAGACCATGGTTCCATTTAGACTACGATTCCATAGGATATCTCAAATTGCTTTCTAGGCCAGTTTTAGAGTTAGCAACAAAAATCCTTATCCCATCTATTACAAATACAAATGGATAAAAAATTTTTGATAGTTGATTGTATAGTGTATACCTGCTAAGTACATAACAAAAAAATAGGCGGATATTCTATTTTCATCATACATTGATCCAATTCAAGATCGTCGATAGGTAATAGGTAATGCATTCATTGAATTGACAGGTGAAAGATTTATCATCTCTATGGGATTAAATCCCGAATTATTGTCAAATAAAGAAAACGATGAGATTATGGAAGTAAATATTCTTGCATTTATTGCTACTGCACTGTTCATTTTAGTTCCTACTGCCTTTCTACTTATCATTTACGTAAAAACAGTCAGTCAAAATGATTAATATAATAAATGAAATCTTAAATGAAACAAATGAAAATGAAATGTTAAATGAAACTTGACTTCTGAGTTCTTGTCAATAGTTGAAGCAATCAAACGAAAAGGGTTCCTTTTTTACGTCTTAAATGAAATCAACGGGCTAGAATCGGCGGTATTATATCCGATCCGAGAGTATGGAAAGAAATCGATTTCTTACCATACTCTCTATTAGTCTTATTGTAGTGTATAAGGTTGTACTTTATTGATTGGGGGCTTACTAGACATCCTAACTTATACCCTATTAGCTTCTATCTTCAATATATATATATAGTTATCAATTCCATATATGGAATTGACATAGGACTCAATTCTATTTCTTTGATACATCTATTTATTCCGATTAATCTGAATTCCGATCAATTTGAGAGTTTGACTGTTATCATTTCTACACTAGAATTCAAATAAAAAATGCGTTGCAGAACGATCTATAAAACAATCGATACGCTTTCGCTTCTCAACTCAATTAGGAGTGATTCTAAAGTCCACTTCTTCCCCATACTACGAGTGAAAGGGAAAATGTAAAGACTACCATTAAAGCAGCCCAAGCGAGACTTACTATATCCATGTGAATTATGCCCCCTATCTCTAGAATTTTTCTATTATTGCTCACTAATAATAGTGGAATCAATGGTCCAGAGTCAAAAAGGGATTCTACCCGAAGACTATTGATGAACCAAATCCATTTCTAAAAAATTCCTATATGATTTCTAATCGACAAAGACTAAACACAAGTCAAACACACAATGAGATCCCAAAGGAATGTTACTATTGGAACATGTAGTAATAAAAAAAGAGGACTAATTCTTTTTTGCTGCCCTTCATAAGCATAAGTAAGAAAGAAGTAAAAAGAGATAAACTGCTATCTATTACATACTTTGATTTCCTATTGAATCAAATCCTTTAACTATTCTTTCTCTGAAGCAGTCGGGAGACAGTATATTATACTCTTGGCGCGGGCTTTCAAAAATATTTTTTTTTTTCACTTTTCTAGAATATATAAATATAAAAAAGAAAATTATCCAACCAATCTTAATCTAATGAATGCCCGAAACTGCGAGATTCTCGCGAATCTATATAGGTAGATACAGTATACAAATTCCTCAACTACTAGTTGCATTTTCCGACGGCTATCCAGAGATTTCGCCTCTTTTGTTGATGAGGCGGCACCCAGATTTGAACTGGGGAAAAAGAATTTGCAGTCCTCCGCCTTACCACTCGGCCATGCCGCCAAAATGATAGACAATCGGATAGGGGGGATTTTCCCCTGTGATTTGGATTACTAAACTTTAGTTTAGTGTACTTAACATCTTGCCCACTTTTTTGACTTTTTTTCTAAAAATTCTAAAAGAAAGCCCTTCTCCTTTTGATTGTATTTGACACACCCCTTCGATTGATTGTATAATATCTCAAAGCACACAATTCCGAAAAACTTTTCCCCACTTTTCTATTGAAAAATCCAATGTATATTTTCATTCAAAAACAAAAAAGTCAAAAATTATGAGGGAACCATTAACTATTCGTTGATTGAGAATTCATGACTGATTCTTGGATTGGAATCGCAAATTTGGTTTTCCTAATGACCTAAGAAAATAGAAATTCATACATACCTAATCAGTATTGATTCTTTTGATTCAAAAATCCTTCTCCATTTCCATTATAACAAAAATTATGAGTCTATGTAAACCCCAAAACAAATTTGACACAGGGACCCAGTCGGATATCTTATTTATAGTAGGTTGTCTAAAACTTATAAATAATATAATATAAATAATATAAATAATATATAAGTAAGAATAATAATATAATATATAATATAATAATAATATAATATATAATATATAATATATAATGAAATAATAAAAAATATAGAACGAATCTATAAATAATATATAATAATAATAAAAAATATAGAACGAATCTATAAATTATAAATAAGATATAATAAAATAATATATAATAATAATAAGAATAATAATAATATATATAATATATAATGAAATAATAAAAAATATAGAACGAATCTAGAAATAATATAAATCAAAGAAATTTCTAAGAAATGCTTCTATTTTTATAGAATCAAAATTTTCTTTTGATTTTGATAGAGCACGATCTCGACTTTCGTGAATAGGAGTTCAATAAAATAGAAGACTGATCCATAGATTAGGTAGCACGTGTTTAATGTTTAATAAATTGGGTGGATCTGCGCGTATTTAAAATGTTTATAAACTCCAACCCAAGCCTTTGATTATTTTATTTATACACTTTTCGACGAATTCGACAAAAAAATAGGTAATTTACGAAGCCTTTTTTGATCAATGGAATCCATATTCATATAAATAAATAATAAGGGGTAAGTGCGAAACTCTATCTTGTTTCTAATTTTGATTTCTTTCTCTCATCGAAAAGATCAAATGCAGAATTCCTTTCCTTTTCTGGTATTCAAATGGGTTGGAATCTGGAATAGCATAATAATATAATGGTAGAAAGAGAATCCGTTTTGATATTTCCTAAAAAATACTATACTATAAAAGAAAATAGTAAGCCTAAGTGGGAAAATTATATTTCTAGGAATGTTTTATCAATCCCCTTCCATTTGTATCTCTTTAAAAAAAATTCCAATTTTAGTGGAAAATTCTCTTTATTCCTACGTTCATACGTATTTCATATATTCTATTCCATATATAGAGTTGGTTAAAATTTTATGTGATTCAGTAAATAGAATAGAAATTCCATCATTGCTAGATCATCTATATGATTCGATGAATAATGAGCCAATACTGAATGGGATTTTTCGATAAATGGGAAATGCAAAATGCTCCAGGATAGAAATGAGGGAATGTCTACAATACCTGCCTTTAATCAGATACAATTTGAAGGCTTTTCTAGGTTCATTGATCAGGGTTTGAAAGAAGAACTTTCTAAGTTTCCAAAAATTGAAGATAGAGATCAAAAAATTTTATTTCATTTATTTAGGGAAACATATCAATTGGTAGAACCCCTGATAACGGAAAGAGCTGCTGTGTATGCATCACTCACATATTCTTCTCGATTATATATATCCGCGAGACTCATTTGGAAAAGCATTAGGAATAAGAGAGAACAAAGAGTTTTTATTGGAAACATTCCTCTAATGAGCTCTCTGGGAACTTTTATAGTAAACGGACTCTATAGAATTGTGATCAATCAGATATTGCAAAGTCCCGGTATTTATTACCGGTCAGAATTGGACCATAAGGGAATTTCGGTCTATACCGCCACCATAATATCAGATTGGGGAGGAAGATTAGAATTAGAGATTGATAGAAAAGCAAGGGTATGGGCTCGTGTGAGTCGGAAACAAAAAATATCTATTCTAGTTCTATTATCAGCTATGGGTTTGAATCTAAGAGAAATTCTAGAGAATGTTTGCTATCCTGAAATCTTTTTGTCTTTGCTGAATGATAAGGAGAAAAAAAATATCGGGCCAAAAGAAAATGCCATTTTGGAGTTTTATCAACAATTTGCTTGTGTAGGGGAGGATCCGGTATTTTCGGAATCTTTATGTAAGGAATTACAACAAAAATTCTTTCAACAAAGATGTGAATTGGGAAAGATTGGTCGACGAAATATGAATCAGAGACTGAACCTTGATATACCCCAGAACAATACCTTTTTGCTACCGCGAGATATATTGGCAGCTGCGGATCATTTAATTGGAATGAAATTTGGAATGGGTACACTTGACGATACGAATCATTTGAAAAATAAGCGTATTCGTTCTGTAGCAGATCTTTTACAAGACCAATTTGGGTTGGCTTTGGTTCGTTTAGAAGATGTGGTTCGAGGAACCATATGTAGAGCACTTAGGCAGAAATTGCGACGACCCCCCCGGAATTTGCTAACTTCAACTCCATTAACAACGACTTATGAATCTTTTTTCCGTTTACACCCATTATCTCAAGTTTTGGATCAAACGAACCCGTTGACACAAATAGTTCATGGGAGAAAATTCAGTTATTTGGGCCCGGGGGGATTGACTGCGCGAACGGCGAGTTTTCGAATCCGAGATATTCATCCTAGTCACTATGGGCGTATTTGCCCAATTGACACATCTGAGGGGATAAATGTTGGACTTATTGGATCCTTAGCAATTCATGCGAGGATAGGTCGTTGGGGGTCTTTAGAAAGTCCGTTTTATGCAATTTCTGAGAGATCAAAGGGGTCACGGATGCTTTATTTATCACCGGACAGAGATGAATATTATATGGTAGCGGGAGGAAATTCTTTGGCCCTGAATCAAGGTATTCGGGACGAACAGGTTGTTCCGGCTCGATATCGGCAAGAATTCCTAACTGTTGCATGGGAACAGGTTCATCTTCGAAGTCTTTTTTCCTTCCAATATTTTTCTATTGGAGCTTCACTCATTCCTTTTATCGAGCATAATGATGCGAATCGGGCTTTAATGAGTTCTAATATGCAACGTCAAGCAGTCCCTCTTTCTCAGTCCGAGAAGTGCATTGTTGGAACTGGATTAGAAGGCCAGGCGGCTCTAGATTCAGGGGCTCTCGCTATAGCCGAACAAGAGGGAAAGATTATTTATACCAAGACTAACAAGATCCTTTTATCGGGTAATGGACATACTCTAAGCATTCCATTAGTTATGTACCAACGTTCCAACAAAAAGACTTGTATGCACCAAAAACCCCAGGTTGGGCGGGGTAAATGCATTAAAAAGGGACAATTTTTAGCATATGGTGCTGCTACGGTTGGTGGTGAACTCGCTTTGGGGAAAAACGTATTAGTAGCTTATATGCCATGGGAGGGTTACAATTTTGAAGATGCAGTCCTCATTAGTGAGCGCTTAGTATATGAAGATATTTACACTTCTTTTCATATATGTAAATATGAAATTCAGACTCGGATGACCAGTCAAGGTCCCGAAAGGGTCACTAATGAAATACCACATTTAGAAGGCTATTTACTCCGAAATTTAGACAAAAATGGAATTGTAGTGCTGGGATCTTGGGTGGAGACAGGTGATGTTTTAGTAGGTAAATTAACGCCCCAAACTGAGAAAGAATCTTCCTACCCCTTGGAAGATAAATTGTTTTACGACGTATTAGGCATTCCGGTATACACTTTAAAAGAAACTTGTCTAAAACTACCTATAGGCGGTAGGGGTCGGGTTATTGATGTGAGATGGATCCAGAAAAAGAAAAAGGGCGATTCTGATTCTAGTTATATGATTCGCGTATATATTTTACAGAAACGTGAAATCAAAGTAGGCGATAAAGTAGCTGGAAGACATGGAAATAAGGGTATCATTTCCAAAATTTTGCCTAGACAAGATATGCCTTATTTGCAAGATGGGAGACCTCTTGATATGGTCTTCAACCCATTAGGAGTACCTTCGCGAATGAATGTCGGACAAATATTTGAATCTTCACTCGGGTTAGCGGGGGGGTTCCTAGACAGACATTATCGAATAGCGCCTTTTGATGAGAGATATGAGCAAGAGGCTTCAAGAAAACTGGTGTTTTCCGAATTATATCAAGCCAGTAAGCAAACAGCAAATCCATGGGTATTTGAACCCGAGTATCCAGGAAAAAGTAGAATATTGGATGGAAGAACGGGGGATCCCTTTGAACAACCTGTTATAATAGGAAAGCCTTATATCTTGAAATTAATTCATCAAGTTGATGATAAAATCCATGGGCGTTCCCGCGGGCCTTATGCATCTGTTACACAACAACCCGTTAGAGGAAGGGCCAAGAAGGGGGGACAGCGGGTAGGAGAAATGGAGGTTTGGGCTCTAGAGGGATTTGGCGTTGCTCATATTTTACAAGAGATGCTTACGTATAAATCTGATCATATTAGAGCTCGCCAGGAATTAATTGGGACTCGAATTATTGGAGGAAGAATACCGAATCCCGAGGATGCTCCAGAATCTTTTCGATTGCTCGTTCGAGAACTACGATCTTTAGCTCTGGAACTGACTCATTTTCTTGTATCTGAGAAGACTTTTCAGATTAATAGGAAGGAAGCTTAATCGGAATAAATTAATTAGAATTTTTCTTCTATGATCGATCGATATAAACATCAACAACTCCGAATTGGATTAGTTTCTCCTCAACAAATAAGTACTTGGGCCAAGAAAATCCTGCCTAATGGCGAAATCGTTGGAGAGGTGAAAAACCCTTACACTTTTCATTACAAAACCAATCAACCAGAAAAAGATGGATTATTTTGTGAAAGAATTTTTGGGCCTATCAAAAGTAGAACTTGTGCTTGTGGAAAATTTCGAACAATCGGAGATGAAAAAAAAGACCTGCAATTTTGTGAACAATGCGGAGTCGAGTTTGTTGATTCTCGGATACGAAGATATCAAATGGGTTACATCAAACTCGCATGCCCGGTAACCCACGTGTGGTATTTGAAACGTCTTCCTAGCTATATTGCGAATCTTTTAGATAAACCTCTTAAAGAAATAGAGGGCCTAGTATACTGCGATTTTTCTTGTGCTAGGCCCATCGCTAAAAAACCCACTTTCTTACGATTACGAGGTTCATTCGAATATGAAATCCAATCCTGGAAAGACAGCATCCCGCTTTTTTTTACTACCCAAGGCTTCGATACATTTCGAAATCGTGAGATCTCTACCGGGTCAGGTGCTATCAGAGAACAATTAGCCGATCTAGATTTACGAAGTCTTATAGATTATTCATTGTTAGAATGGAAAGAATTGGGAGAAGAAGGACTCACAGGGAATGAGTGGGAAGATCGAATCGTTGAAAGAAGAAAAGATTTTCTGGTTAGACGCATCGAATTGGCTAAATATTTTATTCAAACAAATCTAGAACCACAATGGATGGTTTTGTGTCTATTACCAGTTCTTCCTCCTGATTTGAGACCGATTTTTCAGACAGATCGGGGGAAACTAATGAGCTCGGATATTAATGAACTCTATAGAAGAATTATCTTGCGGAATAATACTCTTATAGATCTATTAGCAAGTCAATTTACGCCAGGAGAATTAGTAATGTGTCAGCAAAAATTGGTACAAGAAGCGGTGGATACACTTCTTGATAATGGAATCGGCGGACAGCCAATGAGGGATCGTCATAATAAAGTTTACAAGTCCTTTTCGGATGTAATTCAAGGAAAAGAAGGAAGATTTCGCGAGACTCTGCTTGGTAAACGGGTTGATTACTCGGGGCGTTCGGTGATTCTCGTGGGCCCCTCACTTTCATTACATGAATGTGGGTTGCCTCGTGAACTAGCACTAGAACTTTTCCAGATATTTGTAATGCATGGCCTAATTAGAAAACATCTTGCTTTGAACCTAAGAATTGCTAAGAGTCAAATTCGGGAAAAAGAACCGATTGTATGGGAAATACTTCAAGAAGTTATGCGGGGGCATCCTGTATTGCTGAATAGAGCACCTACTTTGCATAGATTAGGCATACAAGCATTCCAGCCTGTTTTAGTCGGGGGGCGTGCTATTTGTTTACACCCATTAGTTTGTAAGGGCTTCAACGCAGACTTTGATGGGGATCAAATGGCTGTTCATGTGCCTTTATCCTTGGAGGCTCAAGCAGAGGCGCGTTTACTTATGTTTTCTCATATAAATCTGTTGTCGCCGGCTATTGGGGATCCCATTTCCGTACCAACTCAAGATATGCTTCTTGGCCTCTATGTCTTAACGAGTGGAAATCGTCGGGGTATTTGCTTAAATAGATATAATCAATCGAATCGTAAAAACTACCAAAATGAAGATAATAACTATAAATATAAGTCTACAAAAGAAAAAGAGCCCTTTTTTTCTAATTCCTATGATGCAATTGGAGCTTATCGACAAAAACGAATCAATTTAGATAGTCCTTTGTGGCTCCGGTGGAGACTAGATCAACGCGTTATTGCTGTAAGAGAAGTTCCCATCGAAATTCACTATGAATCTTTGGGGACCTACTATGAGATTTATGGACACTATCTAATAGTAAGAAGTATAAAAAAAGAGATTATTTATATATATATTCGAACGACTGTTGGCCATATTTCTCTTTATCGAGAAATCGAAGAAGCCATACAAGGCTTTTGTCAGGCCTGTTCATACGATCTCTAATCATATAGGACTTAAGATAAAAAATTCTATGATACCGATACCGGCGGGACTTCGGGTCTCGCCGGTTTAACTAGAACCCTTAACTAGAACCAAAATTACGGAATTGATAGGCAAATCAAATCAAGCTTTAGAAAACTTTAGAAAAGGAAGTCTTAGACTTAAACTTATTGGAGGCAAACTTTTTGAAAAATGATATTTCATTTTAATAAAGAAAGCGCATTTAGGTATTTCTTTTTTTAGATATTTTTTTTAGAAATCTCTTTTTCAAATTGGATAAATTCTTTGAAATAAAAAAGCATTAAGTTAAGTTAAGATATTTAGATATTAGGATGCTTTTTTTGAATTCTTTTGATATTGAATGAATTCTTTTCAATTCAATAAGGAAGCTATAAGTAATGCAAGTATAGGTATAGTCTGACGAAGAAGAGAATACAGAGGAAATACTTGAAACTGTATTGGGAGCTGTATCCTTAGGCGCCCATCGAAGGGAATTGCGGGTACATATTAAAATCTTAATAAAAAAGAGACAGGAGTTGCGTAAAAAACTAATGGCAACCTATAAGCAAGAGTGGGACTTTTTCCGATCTTTTTATAGAATTTTGGGACAAGACAGGGCTAAGCGGATAGGACTTTACATAGAAGAGAACGGTTTAATCGATGAACTCAAAAAGGCGGAAGAGGAATCTATTTTTATTTGCAATAAGCAGTTCAAAGAACGGTGGCAACAAGAAGATCGAATCCTTTTGGAAATTCTGTTTGAAATTCTTAACCAAATTTTGAAACTTACAGAGCTTGACCCGAATATAATAGAGTCCAGAAGAAGGATTCATACTTGAGTCCAAAAAGAAAAAGAATTTGTCAGGGGACTAGAAGAAAAAAAAAAAGAAATTTAACAAAAAAAGAATTGGAGTTGGAAAAAATAATCTTAGATAATAATATATATTTATTATATATAATATATATTTATTATAAAAATAAAAGTCAAAGGCTCTCTTGGTCTTTAAGTTTTGAGTAATCAAAAGAATCAAAAATAGAAAAGAATAATGGCTTGAGGCTCTACCTCTACGGCCAATCTACGGTAGAAAAGAAGGTTCCATCGGAACAATGATTTATTTCAAGGTACCTCCTCTCTCTACTTTATTTTCAAATTCAAAAGGGAGAGGAAGTGGGGGAGCAATGACAAGAAGATATTGGAACATAAATTTAGAAGAAATGATGAAAGCAGGAGTTCATTTGGGCCATCGTACTAAGAAATGGAATCCTAGCATGGCACCTTATATCGCTGCAAAACGTAACGGTAAACATATTATAAATCTTATTAGAACTGCCCGTTTTTTATCAGAAGCTTGTGATTTGGTTTTTTATGCAGCAAGTAAGGGCAATCAATTCTTAATTGTTGGCACTCAAAAAAAAGAAGCTGATTCAGTAGCACGGGCTGCAATAAAAGCTCGGTGTCATTATGTTAATAAAAAATGGCTCCGCGGTATGTTAACGAATTGGTCCACTATAAAAGAGAGACTTCAAAAGTTTAGGGCCTTGAGAGCCGAACAAAAAAAAGGATTCCACCGTCTTTCGAAAAAAGATGCGGCTATGTTGAAAAAACAATTAGCTCACTTGCAAAAATATTTCGAGGGGATTCAATATATGAAAAGGCTACCTGATATTGTAATCGTCGTTGATCAGCACAAAGACTATAAGGCCCTTCGCGAATGTATCACTTTGGGAATTCCAACAATTTCTTTAATTGATACAAATTGTGACCCTGATCTTGCAGATCTTCCTATTCCAGCGAATGATGATTCTAGATCTTCAATCCGATTAATTCTTAACAAATTAATATTTGCAATTTGTAAGGGCCGTTCTGACTCTATAAGAAAAAAAATGCACGACTAATAAAAAAATAAATAACTTATTTCATTTTGGAACCTTCATAGATTTCTCGAATCGGCCCCTTTTACTGATTCTCAAAAAAGAGATAAAGAGAACAAGGAATAAAATGTGATTAGTTGGTATTCAAAATATACGATTCAAGTAGTCAAGTCGAGAAAGAGATGGTTGAATCAAAATAATTTAGTTTTTTGAGTTTAAAGTTCTATTTTTGTCAGAGGGCAATATGAATCTTTTATCATGTTCCATCAACACACTAAATGGCTTATACGATATATCCAGTGTAGAAGTAGGTCAACATTTTTATTGGAAAATCGGAGGTTTCCAAGTCCACGGCCAAGTACTTATTACTTCTTGGGTTGTAATTGCTATCTTAGTATCTTCAGCCAGCTTAGCCGTTAGGAACCCACAAACCATTCCGACCGGGGGTCAGAATTTCTTCGAATATGTCCTTGAATTTATTCGAGATGTTAGTCAAACTCAAATTGGAGAAGAATATGGTCCTTGGGTTCCTTTTATTGGAACTCTCTTTCTATTTATTTTTGTTTCTAATTGGTCGGGCGCCCTTTTCCCTTGGAAAATCATACAATTACCTCATGGAGAGTTAGCCGCACCTACGAATGATATAAATACTACTGTTGCTTTGGCTTTACTCACGTCAGTGGCATATTTCTATGCGGGTCTTACCAAAAAAGGATTAGGTTATTTCGGAAAATATATTCAACCTACTCCAATTCTTTTACCTATTAACATCTTAGAAGATTTTACAAAGCCCCTATCACTCAGCTTTCGACTTTTCGGAAATATATTAGCCGATGAATTAGTAGTTGTTGTTCTTGTTTCTTTAGTACCTTCAGTGGTTCCTATCCCTGTTATGTTCCTTGGATTATTTACAAGTGGTATTCAAGCTCTTATTTTTGCAACCTTAGCCGCGGCGTATATAGGTGAATCCATGGAGGGCCACCATTGATTAGTTTTCTAAATAGTCTTTTTTTCTAATGTGTGCGTGGCTAAAAAAATTGACTTAGGAAATGAAAAAAAAAACAACTACAATATATACGATCTAGAAATATAGAAAAAATAATACAATATTGACATTTGAATAGTGGAAGAATTGGAAAAAAAGGAAAGAGATCTCAAAGATCTTTTTCCTAAAATTCTATATTTCAGTCCATTTTTACAGTAAACATTTAATCATCAAAAGAGAAAAAAAGAAAAATCTATCTTTCTTTTCAAATCGAATTGTCAATGATTTCAAATTAAGTTAAATAAATCGAAGAATAAAAATGGAAATATTTCAATTCAAATCTTTTAGGGATGCAAATTATTTTTCACAAAAATAGAAAGAATATTGTCACTGAAATAGGATAACAATACATGCATATAGGCTAAGCACTTCCTCGTTTTATATGTATTTCAAATTTTGGTTAAACTGAGGTTAAGTAATCTTTCTGAAACTGGGATCTATGTCCCATCTTATTTGGATGATAAATGGATTCAGTTCCATTTGTATATGATTTGAACCTGATTTAGTTCAGTTTGTGAAAAACGGAGATATGATTCAGAAAAGAATGATTCAAAATCAGAAAAGAAGAATCATATTCCATCCTTGAAACAGAACCTTGTTGAACAAAAAATATTGAGTCAGGTACAATAAATATGTTTGGGACGGAAGGATTCGAACCTTCGAATATCGAGACCAAAACCCGCTGCCTTACCACTTGGCTACGCCCCATTTCTATTTGAATTGGACACTAAGACTAATACTAATAAAGAATAATATTCGTCCAATTCTAATTAAATTAGTATTAAGTCTTTGTGAATTCCAATTCAAATTAAAGAATAATGTAGTATTAAGTCTTTGTCAATTCCAGGCTAACTATCTATATTTTTTATAGAATATATAGAAAGATTCGTGATAGGATTTTAACATTTGTATATTCAAATTTATTGATCATTACATATAATTCAATTAAGATATTGTATGAAAGTATGATTTCTTCTATTCTCCTTTGAGAATTGGAAGATTTTTGATTGGGCGGAAAAAGAAGGATTTTTTTATCTACCTTACTTTCTTCATTTTTCCTTATATCAATAACTCAATCAAAACGCAATTATTTTGACAAAAAATCTCTCTTATGCTTAATATTTTTAGTAATATCTTTAGTTTGATCTGTTTTAATTCTGCTCTTTATCCAATTAGTCTTTTCTTCGCCAAATTGCCCGAAGCCTATGCTTTTTTGAATCCAATCGTAGATCTTATGCCAGTCATACCCCTCTTCTTTTTTCTTTTAGCCTTCGTTTGGCAAGCTGCTGTCAGTTTTCGATAATTAAGACTATCCTGATGATTAAAAATAATAACTAGTGATAAAATCAAATAAATCTTACAGTACAGTATGGGACTTCCGTTGAAAGATTGAAATTCTTGGATAGGCGCGAGAAGTGCGGCTCGTCCCATTTCTCGATTTTAACTCCTTTTTCCAGCGAAAGACCTTATTTTATTAGGTTAGGGTTATCCATGGATCTGTTTTTCTATGGGTCTTAAAGTTCTTTTTGGTAATCGCTATCGCTATATAGAAGGCTCTTTTTACAAATTTCAAATTCATTTGAATTTATGAACATTTTTTCTATTTCTTGAATGCATTTCTTGGTGGCAAAATAGGATATGTCATATAAAATAAAAGGAGGATCGATTCTCTTTTCTCTCTCGTTTTTTTTCAAAAAAAAAAAAGATCTTGGAGGTTTTGTAATGCGTACTCTCAAACTTTTCGTTTACACAGTAGTAATATTCTTTATTTCGCTCTTCATCTTTGGGTTCCTATCCAATGATCCAGGACGTAATCCCGGACGTGAAGAATAAAAAGAAAATAAAAAGGGTTTTTCGTATTTCTTGCTTGATTTTACAGTTTTTTTAAGATTTTATTTTATCTATTCCGCACGGTTAACTCCGAAAAAATCAAAAGGGGTTTGCGAAATTTGAAAGAAAAAATAGATAAAGTCATCAAAGGAAAGGGAAAGAGAGGGATTCGAACCCTCGGTATAAATATACAACGGATTAGCAATCCGCCGCTTTCGTCCACTCAGCCATCTCTCCCAATTGAAAAGATAATTACTATGTTATATTACACATCACGTAAGGATTAAAGAAAGTATTTCTTTCGTATTCTTTATCGTTATTATCGAATTAGCAATTCTATTTAGATGCTGGAAAGATCCAAATAGAAAGATAAAAAATCCTTACTTTTATTTTGTTCGCAGTGCCCTTTGGACCTGGCCGGGTCAAGCCCCGGCCGGGGCTTTTTTTCCAACGAATTCGAAGTAAATTTAGCTGATATTAAAGTGAAAGCAAGACCAAAAAGAAGAAGGATCATTTCCATTAGTTTGATATAAAATAATAGTGTCATTTCGTCCAGCAAGAGCAAAAGAAAAGATAGCTTTTGTTATTTATTTGTTATTTAGTTATTTAATATAATTATAATAATAGTTAGTTATTTAATATAATTATAATAATATAATATAGTTAAACGAGTCTTCTTTTTGTTTTTGGAATCTCATTCGATTTGAAATAGAAACCCTCGCGAAAAAGATTACTACATCTAAATTCTAAATTTCAATTAGATAATTCTCTGATAATTCTCTTATGATCCTTTCTTGATTATATACGACCTTCCCCGGTTGACAAAGGGTCCATTTATATATAATAATCACATTGTAGCGGGTATAGTTTAGTGGTAAAAGTGTGATTCGTTCTATTAACCCCTTAATGGGTAAGGGGTCTTTCGGTTTGATTCATATTCCGATCAAAAACTTTATTTCATTAAAAGGATGAAATCCTTTCCCTTTCAATCAAGGAAAAATAGACATTTTCGGGATTTATATCCAAAGGTCAATGAAAAATTGAAAACTTGGATTATAAAATTTTGAAACAAAATTTTGGAATTGGATCAATACTTTCAATTGAATGAGTATGAATAAAGATAAAGAATCCATGGATGAAGATCGAAAAGTGAATTTCTAATCGTAACTAAATCTTCCATTTTTTGGCTACAAATAAAAAAATGGAAGCAAAATAGCTATTAAATGATATCTTTAGTTTACTAGAGACATTAACCCATTTTTTTAGCTCGGTGGAAATCATATTCTTTTCCTTAGGATCTTTTCAAATAGAAATAGAGAACGAAGTAACTAGAAAGAGTCTTAGAATCGTCTTCTTCTAGAGGGATCATCTAGAAAGCAAATCGTTTTGAATGAAATATATATTCAAACAAAAAGCTGACATAGATGTTATGGGT